TAGTTAATAATCCTAGCAATTGGATCTATATGCTTATTCTGATAGTAAATGAACTATTCAAATGATTTTTCATCGAATGACTATTCATCTATTGTATTTTCATGTAAATAGAGGCCCGAAAGCTCTATGGAAAAATCGTGGTTCAATTCGATGTTGTCTAAGGGGGAAGTAGAATACCGATGTGGGCTAAGTAAATCAATGGATAGTCTTGGTCCTATTGAAAATACTAGTATAAGTGAAGACCCGGTTATAAATGATCCGGATAAAAACATTTCTAATTCCATTTGGGGTGAGAGTTCTAGTTATTACAGTAATGTTGATCATTTAGTCGGCGCCAAGGACATTCGGAATTTCATCTCGGATGACACCTTTTTAGTTAGGGATAGTAATAGGGATAGTTATTCTATATATTTTGATATTGAAAATAACAATTTTGAGATTGACAATGATCATTCTTTTTTGAGTGAACTAGAAAGTTTTTTTTATAGTTATCGTAATTCTAGTTATATGAATAATAGATCTAAAAGTGACGATCCCCACTATGATCCTTACATGTACGATACTAAATATAGTTGGAATAATCACATTAATAGTTGCATTGACTCTTATCTTCGTTCTCAAATCTGTATTGATAGTTATATTTTAAGTGGTAGTGACAATTACAATGACAGTTACATTTATAATTACATTTGTAGTGAAAGTGGAAAGAATAGTGAAAGCGAAAATTCCAATATAAGAACTAACACGAATCATAGTGATTTAACTATAAAAGAAAGTTCTAATGATCTTGATATAACTCAAAAATACAGGCATTTGTGGGTTCAATGCGAAAATTGTTATGGATTAAATTATAAGAAATTTTTGAAGTCAAAAATGAATATTTGTGAACAATGTGGATATTATTTGAAAATGAGTAGTTCAGATAGAATTGAACTTTTGGTTGATCCGGGTACTTGGAATCCTATGGATGAAAACATGGTTTCTCTGGATCCCATTGAATTTCATTCGGAAGAGGAACCTTATAAAGATCGTATTGATTCTTATCAAAGAAAGACAGGATTAACGGAGGCTGTTCAAACAGGTACAGGTCAACTAAACGGTATTCCTATAGCACTTGGGGTTATGGATTTTCAGTTTATGGGGGGTAGTATGGGATCCGTAGTAGGCGAGAAAATCACCCGTTTGATCGAGTATGCTACCAATGAATTTTTACCTCTTATTATAGTGTGTGCTTCCGGAGGAGCGCGGATGCAGGAAGGAAGTTTGAGTTTGATGCAAATGGCTAAAATATCTTCCGCTTTATATGATTATCAATCAAATAAAAAGTTATTCTATGTATCAATTCTTACATCTCCTACTACCGGTGGGGTGACGGCTAGTTTTGGTATGTTGGGGGATATCATTATTGCCGAACCTAATGCTTATATTGCATTTGCGGGTAAAAGAGTAATTGAACAAACATTGAATAAGACAGTGCCTGAAGGTTCACAAGCGGCTGAATATTTATTCCATAAGGGCTTATTCGATTCAATTGTACCACGTAATCCTTTAAAAGGTGTTCTGAGTGAGTTATTTCAGCTTCACGGTTTTTTTCCTTTGAATCAAAATTCAATCAAATAGAGCAAAGTAGTTAGGTTATCAGAATCAAAGTAAACCCTGAAGAATGGATTTTTCTTTGGTGACATAAGATTGAATTGTAGAAAGAATCATGCGAATAATTATTTATTTTATTTTTTGTTTACCGATATTACTGCTTACGAATCAGTAAACCCCTATCAGCAAGATAAAAAGCGAATTTTTCCTTCCGTGAAATTAGAATTAATTAGGCGAGGCAAATAAAATGAAAATAATTTCATCTTCCTCTTTTACATATGTATATATAATTAAAATATAGAAAATGAAAATATAGATATAGAGTCTTACATCTTTTTACAATTCCATGCTTAGTAATAAAAATTCTGTTGTTGGATCAGATTCGAATAAATCTTTCGGGAATTTGTAATGGAATAAATTCTTTCTTTATTAATTCAAATTAGAAGACAAAAAAGAACAATAGAATAATAATAATAATAAATAATAAAAAAAGTGGATTATTATACATATATTTCATTTAGAAAGATGAATAAGTCCATTTATTTAGTTCTACATTTCTTGTACCTATTAGATATATATCTATTCACTTAGATATACTTATCTATAATATATAAATTCGAATTATTATAAGATAAGATATCTTTAGAATTAAGAATATAACAATAACAGGTACAAATATTAAATTGAGGTATCCATTCTATGACAAACTTACCCTCTATTTTTGTGCCTTTAGTGGGCCTAGTATTTCCGGCAATTGCAATGGCTTCTTTATCTCTTCATGTTCAAAAAAATAAGATTGTTTAGATCTGATGAGACAAAATCTCATCTATTTTTTTTTTCATTTTCAAGACTTCGACAACACAGATATCTATTTAGTAGAATATTGTATAACATGTAGATTACTCCGAATATAAATGAAAAAAAAAAACTCTTATGCATGCTGATATATGGGTAAATGAATTATAGCTATTTTCAAAAAAAAAAATAGATCGCGATCGGGCGGATGTATGAAATGAAAGTCAATATATCTATATGTCTGTATATATCCAGAGGGGATTATATGAAGGGGATGTTAGATCTAACTAATTCTATGAATTACCCCTAAAGGTTCACATCAAAATAGTGCTAGTTGATGAGAGTTACTTCGGAAACACAAAAAAAGTAAAGTAAACTTTTGGTTATTCTCTCAATTCCAATAAAATGCAACTGGATCTAATATGTATGAGTTGGCGATCAGAATCTATATGGATAGAATTTATAGCGGGGTCTCGAAAAACAAGTAATTTCTGCTGGGCCTTTATCCTTTTTTTAGGTTCATTAGGATTCTTATTGGTTGGAACTTCCAGTTATCTTGGTAGGAATTTGATATCTTTATTTCCGTCTCAGCAAATAGTTTTTTTTCCGCAAGGGATTGTGATGTCTTTCTATGGGATCGCGGGTCTCTTTATTAGTTCCTATTTGTGGTCCACAGTTTTGTGGAATGTAGGTAGTGGTTATGATCGATTCGATAGAAAAGAAGGAATAGTGTCTATTTTTCGTTGGGGATTTCCTGGAAAAAATCGTCGCATCTTTTTACGACTCTTTATGAAAGATATTCAGTCCATCAGAATAGAAGTTAAAGAAGGTATTTATGCTCGTCGTGTCCTTTATATGGACATCAGAGGCCGGGGGGCTATTCCTTTAACTCGTACTGATGAGAATTTGACTACACGAGAGATTGAGCAAAAAGCTGCTGAATTGGCCTATTTCTTGCGTGTACCAATTGAAGTATTTTGAAAAAGAAACTGAAGACTAAATGCTTTAGCAGCAGGAGTAAAAAACTCAAGATTTTTTTCTATAGCATAACTTAACTCAAGTTTCTTCAGAATGCCCAGTCGAGTGAAAGCAGATGTATACGGAATAGTTCTAATAAGAGCATAGAACGAAACTATACTATTTGATTTTTGCGGACAAAAATCGTTTTTTTGTCCGCAAAAATCGTTTTTTATGCGTATGCAAATCCATTCAACCCAATGGAGTAACAAAACAAGTAACAAAGAGAAATAATGCTTCATCTCATATATTTCATATATTAAAGCGTTTTGAAATAAAGAATTTATCTTTTTATTTTCAATATTTGGCATTGATACGTTAGACGTTAGATACAGATCGATTCTATCTTGTAAATTATCTCTACTTTATTTTCTTTATTTTCTCAATTGACCCTTCAGCCTTTCTTTTGTGCCCCTTAATTTAATGACCAAAGAATTGTATCTCTTTCTTATAACGAAAACTTTTCTGTCTTTTTTTGCCACTCATTTTTTATCATCACACTATTCTTCAAAAATTTCTCTCAATTATTTCTGTATTATAGTATAGGTAGCAAACCCCTTTTTTCGACATATTTGATAGAAAGGAAGTTCTTTCCTCTCGAAATCCGAATAATATTCATTATTTGAAATTTGAAGTGGTTCTTTTGGGCATTCATCGAAAGAAGTGCTTCGAACCTGAAAACAATATTTTTTTTTATTATTTCTTCATTGGAATTCGAAGTTCATTCTCGTTCTTAGTCTATTTCTGTATTCTTTATAGATTCAAAGACTAACCATTGACTCACAAATAAAAAAAAAAAAAAAACAAGAAAGAATAGATTCCTAGGCTCGATAGTTATATTATAATAGAACTCATGCTTGATATAAATATTAGATCGCATAAAGTCAACAAATGAGGTAGGTTCATTAAAAATTCACAGATGAAAAATGGCAAAAAAGAAAGCATTAATTCCTCTTCTATATCTTGCATCTATAGTATTTTTGCCCTGGTGGATCTCTCTCTCGTGTAATAAAAGTCTGAAAACTTGGATTACTGATTGGTGGAATACTCGACAATCCGATATTTTTTTGAATGATATTCAAGAAAAGAGTCTTCTAGAAAAATTCATACAATTAGAGGAACTCTTCCTGTTGGATGAAATGATAAAGGAAGACCCGGAAACCCATTTACAAAAGCTTCGTATAGGAATCCACAAAGAAAGGATCCAATTCATCCAGATGTACAATGAGGATCATATCCATACAATTTTGCACTTCTCGACAAATATACTCTGTTTTGTTATTCTAAGTGGTTATTATATTCTGGGTAATGAAGAACTTCTTATTATTAACTCTTGGGTTCAAGAATTCCTCTATAATTTAAGCGACACAATCAAAGCTTTTTCTATTCTTTTATTAACTGATTTATGTATCGGATTCCATTCGCCTCACGGTTGGGAACTAATGATTGGTTATATTTACAAAGATTTTGGATTTGCTCATAACGATCAAATTATATCTGGTCTTGTTTCCACCTTTCCAGTCATTCTAGATACAATTTTTAAATATTGGATCTTCCGGTATTTAAATCGTGTATCTCCATCACTTGTAGTGATT